TTCGATTCTATCTTTTTTCTTGTTATTCTTTTATCTTTCTTTTATCTTCCCCTCATCATGCGAAATAGAGAAACCTTTTTTATCTTATATCATCAGGGTAATGATCCATCAACCCGCTGGTTCTTTTTCTGAAGTAGCAACGGGAGAATTCATCCTGGAAGTGGGAGAACTGCTGAAACTACGTGAAACCCTGACAAGGGTTTATGTACAAAGAACGGGGAAACCCTTCTGGGTTGTATCCGAAGACATGGAAAGAGATATTTTTATGTCAGCAACAGAGGCCCAAGCTTATGGAATTGTTGATCTTGTAGCGGTTGAATGACAATAAATAGCCTGAATTTCGCGTCAATTCGTGATTTAAAATGAACCCTGCCGCGTTTAATATTCTATGACTTTTATTTATTTACTATCTATTGATTGATGATTCTATTGATCTATCGATTCTATTCTATTGAATAAAAGTCATTCATAATCATACGGTTAGGATCGATCTAAACCAGCCCATTATGTATATGATTCAACATGCCAACGATTAAACAACTTATTAGAAATACAAGACAGCCAATCAGAAATGTCACAAAATCCCCCGCGCTTCGGGGATGCCCTCAGCGTCGAGGAACATGTACTAGGGTGTATGTGCGACTCGTTCAGATCATAAACTAGAACAAAGGAAAGAGAACAATGTTCGAATATCAATGATCAAATAGGATAGAACGGAAAAACAAACTACATTTACTATCTAAAAATAAGAAAATGGGGTCATATCCCTTTTATTGTGTATGAAATTTATGGTTTCTATTGGTGTAAAACCACTCACCTCAATTCAAGATGAGAAGTAATTCTCCATTGGTAGCAAATGGTTATCCATTAAGCGGAGGAAATCTTAGTAACATAGACCCCTCTTGCAAGAACGGACTAACAGGGTCAGCTACCCAGCCAACTTTCATAATTAAATACCGTTACTGTATAGGTAGAGCTCGTTGTGAAAGACCTATTACTGGATAATTCATGGGTAGAGCCGAAGAATGTGAACTATACAAGTTAGCAATAACATTGATTAAATGAAGTAAGGGCTCCGGTGTATAGAGAAGACCTCACCGTTTAAGAAGTAACCATAGAAACGATGGAATCCACTATTTAGTTATCATTGCTATTTTTTTTAACCTAGTATAGTACAATTTCGTATTTCGAGGTGAAATGCCTATAAAAAAATAAAAAATCGTGGTTGGGAAGGTTATAGTAGCGAAAGCCATTGGAATTTTTAGTTTATACATTGGAAAAATCCGTTTTGTTATTAATATACTAGGAAAGGGGCAAAAGAATAACTGAAAGAAAGGAAATCTATTAGTTATTCGTTAAAGTTTCATTTATTCAATGACCAGAATTAGACGGGGATATATCGCTCGGAGACGTAGAACAAAAATTCGTTTATTTGCATCAAGCTTTCGGGGGGCTCATTCAAGACTTACTCGAACTATTACTCAACAAAAAATAAGAGCTTTGGTTTCGGCTCATCGGGATAGGGATAGGCAAAAAATAAACTTTCGTCGTTTGTGGATCACTCGAATAAATGCAGCAATTCGTGAAAGGGGGGTATGCTATAGTTATAGTAGATTAATAAATGATCTGTACAAGAGACAGTTGCTTCTTAATCGTAAAATACTTGCACAAATAGCTATATCAAATAGGAATTGTCTTTATATGATTTCCAATGAGATCATAAAAGAAGTAGGTTGGAAAGAATCCACCGGTTAAACGGAGTTGCCCGGAGAATGAACTCCGGGAAGATCGAATAAAAATGAATAGAATTAGAATATGATAAAATATCAGAAAGTAGTCAAAATAAATATGAATCAACACGTTCAATAAAAAATTTTATTCTTCCCAGATTATTCTTTTTTTTTTTCTTACGACACGAGACTTCAATCCGGATTCTTGGATTTTTCCAACAAAAAAGAAATCTGCGTTTGAGTTCGGATGGGCATTTGAATTCAAGTGAAGAAAGAGTAAACCTATCTTTTTCTGGCTCTAAGACTGGGAGTTCTGGTGGTCGACTCGGTTCTTTCAAATTGTTTCTCATTATTAAGAAAAGGTAACAAAGATAAAATACGAGCTTGTTTTATAGCAATAGTAATTAATCGTTGTTGTTTCAAGGTCAATCTATTCACTCGTCTAGATAATATTTTTCCCTGTTCACTAATAAATCGACTAATTAAACTCATGTTTTTATAATCAATTCGATCCCCCGATTGGATCGGGGGCAAACGCCTACGAAAAGATCGCTTGGATTTAAGAAAAGTTCGCTTAGATTTTTCCATGGTTTGGTTAGTTTATTTCTTATCCCTAAAATCCTATTTCAACCGTATCTTTTATTAGAATAAATAAATAGGATTTGGTTTGTTTATAATTATCTTTAACTATGTTAAATATGTTATATATATAATGTCATTTTTGCCCTTTCCTTGTAAGAAAGATAAGGGCGCCGGTGCTCGGTTCGTTCGATCTATTTCTTTATCTCCCCATGAATCGTATGTTTGTTACAATATGGACAGAATTTTAGCAACTCCAATCGATTAGGCGTATTGTGCCGGTTCTTTTGAGTAATATATCTGGAAATCCCCGTTGATTCCTTATTAACACCGTTTCGAACACAAGCGGTACATTCCAAAAGAACCGGTATTCGCACATCTTTACCCTTAGCCATGAACCTCCTTTGGATTTTTCATTTACTCAACTCTTCCTTTTTCAATTCGAAACGAAAAAGAAGAAAGGAAGGAAAAAATTTGTAACTAGCTATCCTCTTATGCAAGATTTCATTACAATCAATATAGGAAATACGATAGAAAGATTTCTAAACTATATTTCAACAGTACAGTATTTCATATAATTATCGTCTAGAATACGCTTTCCCTAGAACCAGAGTTTGTATTCGACTTCCATAGAAATTTAATACATAGAAATTCATATTAATTTAATTCCAACCTGAACCCGACTCTCACAGCTGTTGAATATAATATTCTTTCTCTTTCCTCCCTTTTTCTAGGGAAAAAAGAGAAAAGAAGGGGCTTTATTTAATTGTATCTCTAATCTTCTTTATTCCTTCCCACGTCAATAACTAGAATGAAAAAAAGGGGAACGTCAACGCATCCGGGAAAAAACGATTAATCTCTATCAATAAACCTGCCAAAGAACCGAACCATAGAGTACTTAGTACCGGTGCCACGGAAAGATATGTTTTTAGATCTCGCATTGAAAAACCTCCTTTTATAGTAATACATACATAAGATAATACATATTGAAATGTACAATCATCCAGTAAATAAGATTTCCTTTTTGTTAAATACAGAAAAAACGTCCTTTTCTTCCCCACTATTCCCCAAAAAGACTCGTTTATTTTTCCTAGGGGTTCCAGAAGTATTTTACTATTATTATATGTTAAATGAGACCAAAAAGGCGAAATGGACATAAAAATTCTAGATTTTAATAGAGGCAATAACGATGTGGAAAACAAGACAGGAATTCTCTACAATGACACTGTAGACCAATGGAAGGGATGTAGCGCAGCTTGGTAGCGCGTTTGTTTTGGGTACAAAATGTCACGGGTTCAAATCCTGTCATCCCTACCTATTACTGCTCCTTTGAGCAGTAACGAGGGATTTTTTGAGATCAATTCACGTTGGACATATCATATAGAATCTTTTATTCTTATGATGATACTATATGTGTATGCATACAAGATGTATTGGGGCCAATCCTTTTCTTTACAGTCTTTTCTTTTATGAGAAGAAAGCGCTCTTAGTTCAGTTCGGTAGAACGTGGGTCTCCAAAACCCGATGTCGTAGGTTCAAATCCTACAGAGCGTGATTTGTATCTTCTTCGATGGAATTTGACTGAAACACTAACTGGAACAGCAATCTTTATTTGACCTCCTAGATATTAAAGAAAGGAGGAGGTCAATCAAAAAAAGAGATATTAATTAATCAAAGGTCTAACTGATCGCCACGCCTGTATTGTAAATAGGCAGTTACAAATAATCCAGCCAAAGTAATAGGAATTAGACCTAACACAATTCCAAATAGAAAAACTTCAATCATTTCAATTTGTTTGAAAGGAGAAAAAAGAGGTAATATCTATACCTAAATATTAATCCGAATTACCATGAATCTCAATGACCAAGAATTGGCAATTAACGGGGTAAAAATACACAGAAGTTCGCAGAAAGATTTTGTGCAATTAATTTCAAATAAGTCGTATCTTGCTCAGACCAATAAATAGAGCTGAGGTTATAGTTAAAGCCGTTAGTAGAAAACCGAAATAACTAGTTATGGTAGGCATCAAGGAGCTAAATGAAATATGGTCTTTTTATACATATGTTTATAAAAAAGCACTTACCTGAGTTTCCTTTTTTGCAAAATAGGAGAAAAAAACCAATTGAAAGTTTTTGAGTCATCTATCATTATAGACAGCACTAACAAGGATAAAGTCACAACTATATAAAAAAATTGATTCATCATCTGTAACATCTACCCATACCGCGTTTGCAATCAGCAAATGCATTCTTGGATCATTTTTCAATTCAACTTATAAACGAATAATAAGAACTGGGTAGTGTAATTTCGTTTTAAAATAAGACTAACTCTTTTCCAATCATTATGGAATCAAATTAGAAAATTATTCCTATTTTTATCATTTGTTTTATTGGATCGAATCTATATATTTTAGAGCGAACATTAATCTTATAAAACTTTTACTTTCATTTTAACTAATTAGATTCCGTAATGAGTTCACTCATATAATATCTTAAATATCTTGAATGAATGAGAACAAAAAGTTATCACATGATCACTCAAAAAAATAGGTGTTTTGGTTCAACTATATTCTAAGACTATTAATTTCTATTTTCTTTTGCTTTAGAAGTTCTATTTTGTATTTTTCATATATATATTAGAAATGCGCATCTTTTTAGTTAGGTCAAGAAAGAACCTTCAGATTTCGATCTA